AAGAGCGGATCTAATTGTATTAGTGTCTATAATGGATTTCTTCTGTGTAATACTAATCGATAGGACCTCATTACTAAGTGCTACAAGATCTCGTGGATTGTAACCCATGGTTATGGACCCGAATCCGTTAGTATGGAACATTTTCTTTTCCAAGTGAAATCCCCTCGTATAGGAAAGCATGAAAAAGTGCTTTTGTTGATGTGGAATAAGAAGCCTTCGTATCTTAATGCACGTATTTAATTTATTCGGGGCTATTAGAGCGGGATCCACTTTTTGGGGAATATGAGTCGAAGCAATAACAAGAATATTTCTATTGGAGCATCCTTCAGATAGATGGTTCACTAATAGACCTAGGGATAAGTAATTCGACTCATTCACATCCAGATCATGAATGTTTGGAATCCATATTATGCAAGGAGACATCGCTTTTGCTAATTCGAATTGAAGGGTGGGGCCTAGTTCCGACATCCTATCTATAGTTGGCGCATTCATCATAGTTAGCTCTTCCAGCTCCGTATCAAGGTCAGGATCCATCTCGTCACTAGCATCAATCGCGTCACTAGCAGCGTCACTAGCATCAATCTCGTCACTACCACCAACCTTTATCTCGTAATAATCCTCATCTTCATCCTCATCCATAACTTTTGGCTTGTTATCGTTCAGAAATACCGTAATGAAAGGAACATAGGAATTTGTAGCTAGGTATTTGACCAAATAGGAGCGTCCAGTTCCTATAGAACCTATCACTAAAATTCCCCTAGAGGGGGATAAGGCTAAGCGGAGCGAAAAGGGTTTTCGATGAGATGGGCAGTGCAAAGTAGTAGTCCCACACGAAGTTTGGGAATAAGTGATTGTCTGATAATGAGCAAGGAATACCCGTCTTTCTGCTAAACAGGATGGATTGAACTCATAATTCAATAGATCCTTTTTATGAATATCAACCAAGTATCGTAAGTAAATTGCTCCCGGTTCTTCAATCATTTGATAACCAGAGTCATTCTTTGATAAACGATCACTATGAGTCAGACTCAATAGAATTTGATCAATCCTTTGTTCTGTCGTTAAGGCGGAGAACTGAACCAAGAATTCTCTTTCTTCATCATCAATCAAATCACTGTTCGCGACCCAGGATTCTATTTTATCATCAACCCAATCCCCGTTCCAGTTTTTTCTTTTTCTTATCAATGAATAGATCTCTTTACTTGTATGACTTAGATGTCTCGTATTTCTCGAAAAAGTGATTCGATTGATGGGATTTGATATGAGATCGATGAGATTGATATTCAAATATATCTTCTTAGAACGGAATTGTTCCAGAGCAACTAGAAAGAGATTCTTTACCCAGAAAGAATTTGGTTCAGATGTAGGATACCTATCCAGAAGTTTTCGCAACTCAATCATAGATGATTCCATCATCAAAGATTTGACCTTTTCGAACTCTGTCTGTAACTCACTAGAGGCCCCGGAAACAAAGAGAAGCTGGGTACAAACGAGATATCCAGCAACAACAAGAAGGAAAAGGATTGAATAGAAGAACTCCCAAACACTTGGCGATCTCAGATGTGTCGATATCAATGGTGACTCATTATTTCGATGAATCATTTCTTCGGACAGAAGAACATTATGTAAACACTTATTCGAAATCTCACTTATCAGATTAAGACGCGCTTTTTTCCAAAGAATTCGCCACGATCTACCCAATCTATGCCTAATATCCCGAAAGATGAATACCAATTTTTTACTGCTACTTCGTATTATGGATACCAATTTTTGACTATTACGTAGTATCAGCCATAGTTCTGGAAAAGTATCTGAAATCGGCAATAGGTCTGAAAAAGTATCTACAAAATTATCTACAAATATCCAGTACCCTGTCAAGAACCATGGCATATATGTTTGGAATAGATTCGATTTTGAGAGAGTTGAAAGAGCCCTTTGTTGAAAGGTTCTATACATCTGCCCTTTCGCAAGGCATTTCTTTAGACAAAGACGCCGTTTTTTCCTCTTTTTGCATGGTAAATCTTTCTCAGAACATGGAGTGGGAATCAAACCCATGTTTGAATTGAGATACTGATGCAAGTTCTTCTCTTCTGAATCCGATAGATTCCTAGCTGAAAGAGGTTGACAACAAGTTCTTTCAAAATGCACTCTTTGTCCCTCTGTTAGGGGTGTTCCAGAAATGTCTGCGATCGAGAAACTAGTTCTACGGACGAAGGGATCGTATCGACTTGGAAAATGGAAAGATTTGTACAAGTTATACGTTTCGTCACCACTTTGTGGAAAATCGTTAGGTATGAATATGTTAGATACCTGTGACTCGATTGGTGAAATAGTCTCTCTCCCCCCAAAAGCATATTCGACGGGCAAAGAAAATATTTTGTTGCGAATGAACAAGATATTGAGGAATTGTCCATATGTCAAATCAGAATTATGGATATGGGCCTTTTCCACAGAAAAGGGGAATCTTGTGTTAGAATAGAAGCAGAAGTGATGTGGATTA